TTCATAGTATCCTTCTTATTATTAATCGCCTAGAATTTGAACAGAAACTAAATCCATTTGATAGAAAAACATGCGCAAAGCAAATGGATTATTTATTGAACTTAATCAATAAATTTGCTGTAAAATCAAGTTTGAATTTTAAAAGACCTTTTTTAGTTCCCGAACACGAACAAGTAAGAATTGATTCAGAAGATAGAATCAAAATTTTCAAATTTTTATTTGATGCAGATACAACTCTTCTCAACGAGAAAACAATAAAAAAAAAATCTATTGCACTAAAAGAAATCCAAAAAAAAGTCCCTCGATGGTCATACAAATTAATTAACAATTTGGAACAACAGGAGGGAGAAAGCGAGGAAAGTGTGGTAGTGGATCATGAGATTCGCTCAAGAAAAGCAAAACGTATAGTTATTTTTACTGATAACCAACGGAATACTGATACTTATAGTAATACCCAAGAAACTAATAATACTGATCAAACAGACCAAGTGGCTTTGATACATTATTCACAACAATCGAATTTTCGTCGAGACATAATCAAAGGCTCTGTGCGTGCTCAAAGACGTAAAATAGTTACTTGGAAATTCTTTGAGGCAGATGCGCATTCCCCCCTCTTTTTGGACCGAATAGAAAAATCCCCCATTTTTTCTTTTGATATTTCCGAACGTATAAACCTAATTTTGAGAAATTTTATGTGGACAAACACAGAACTCAAAATTTCGGATTCTAAAGAGAAAACCACAGAAGAAAGTGAGAAAAAAAAGGAAGAGGATAAAAAAGAGGAAGCCAAAAGAAAGGAGAAAGTACGTATAGAAATAGCGGAAGCCTGGGATAGTATTTTACTTGCTCAAGTACTAAGAGGTTTTTTGTTAGTAACCCAATCGATTCTTAGAAAATATATTATATTGCCTTCATTGATAATAGTTAAAAATATCGCCCGTATGCTATTGTTTCAATTTCCCGAATGGTCCGAGGATTTTAAAGATTGGAATCGAGAAATGTATGTTAAATGCACCTATAATGGCGTTCAATTATCAGAAAAAGAATTTCCAAAAAACTGGTTAACAGACGGTATTCAGATTAAGATCCTATTTCCTTTTCGTCTGAAACCTTGGCACACATCTAACCCACGAGCCCCTTATAATGATCCAATGAAAAAGAAAGATTCAAAAAATGATTTTTGTTTTTTAACAATTTTTGGAATGGAAGCTGAATTCCCTTTTGATTCTCCCAGAAAACAACTTTCATTTTTTGAACCCATTTTTAAAGAACTCAAAAGAAAAATTAGAAAATTGAAAAAGAAATGCTTTCTAATTCTAAGAATTTTAAAAGAAAAAACAAAATTGTTTGTAAATGTTTTAAAAGAAACAAAAAAATGGGTCATTAAAAGGATTCTTTTTTTAAAAGAAATAAAAAAAGAACTCTCACAAATAAATCCAATTCTATTATTTGGATTGAGAAAAAGAAAAGTATATGAATTGAGTAAAACGAAAAAAGATTCTATAACCAATAATCTGATGATTGATGAATTGTCCATTGAAACTATACCATCATCCATTGAAACTATACCTCGGAATTGGACAAATTATTCATTGACAGAAAAAAAAATGCAGGATCTAACTGATAGAACAAGCACAATCATAAACCAAATAGAAAAAATTACAAATCAAAAAAAGGGCGGATTTCGAATTCCAGATCCAAATATTCGTTCTAACAAAATAAGTGATGATGATAAAGGGTTGGAATCACAAAAAAATATTTGGCAGATATTAAAAAGAAAAAATGCTCGACTAATACGTAAATTACATTATTTTATGAAATTTTTCATTGAAAGGATATACATAGATATCTTTCTGTGGATCATTAATATTCCTAGGATCAATACACAACCATTTCTTGAATCAATAAAAAAAATTATTAATAAATACATTACCAATAATGAAACAAATCAAGAAAAAATGGATAAAACAAATCAAAGTTTAATTCACTTTATTTCGACTATAAAAAAGGCACTTTATAATACTAATATTAGTAATAAGAATTCAAATACTTTTTGTGACTTATCCCACTTTTCACAAGCCTATGTATTTTACAAACTCTCACAAACCCAATTTATTCCTTTTTATTTTTATAAGTTAAAATCTGTCTTTCAATGTAATGGAGCAGCCCCCTTTATTAAGAATGAAATAAAGGATTATTTTATTGGAACACAAGAACTTTTTCATTCTCAATTAAGACATAAGAATCGTCAGAATTCTGGAATAAATCAATGGACAAATTGGTTAAGGAATCATTATCAATATGATATATCTCAGATTAGATGGTCTAGATTAGTACCACAAAAATGGCGAAATCGATTCAATCAACACTGTATGAATCAAAATAAGGATTTATGCAACTCCTCTAAAAAAACAAAATTTATTCACTACGAAAAACAAAATAATTTTGAAACGGCTTCATTACTAAACGAAAAAGAGAATTTTAAAAAACAATATAGATATGATCGGTTAGCATATAAATCTATTAATTCTGAAGATACGAAGTACTCTTCAATTTATGAATCGCCATTACACGTAAAAAATAACCAAGAAGTTTTTTCGAATTCCAACACAAATAAACGAAAATCTTTTTATATGATGGAAGGTATTCCTATTATCCCTATCAATAAGGATCTAGTACAAGATGATATTAGAGATATGGAGAAAAATCTGGATAGAAAATATTTTGATTGGAGAATTCTCGATTTTTGTCTTAGAACGAAAATCGATAGCGAGGCTTGGATCAATATTGATACTGACCCAAACAGTAATAAAAAATCTACTAAGGCTAAGCTTAATAATTATCAAATAATTGATAAAATCAAAAAGAAAAATCTTTTTTATCTCACAATTCATCAAGATCAAGAAATCAACTTATCCAATCAAAAACGTTTTTTTGATTGGATGGGAATGAATGAAGAAATACTAAATCGTCCCATATCAAATCTTGAACGTTGGTTCTTCCCAGAATTTTTGATATTTTATAATTTGTATAAAACAAAACCGTGGGTTATACCAATAAAATTACTTCTTTTAGATTCTAATATAAATGAAAACGCTACTGATATTGAAAACAAAAGCATCGCTGGAAATAAAAAAAAGGATCCTTTTATATCAATATCCTCCAGTGAAAAAAAATCTCTTGAATTAAAAAAACGAAATAAAGGGCAAAAAGAATCCGCCGCGGACCAAGCAAACTTTGAATCTGCTCTTTCAAACCAAGAAAAAGATGTTGAAGAAGATTATACGGGCTCGGACATGAAAAAACATAAAAATAAAAAGCAATACAAGAACAATACAAAAGCGGAGTTTGATTTCTTACTAAAAAGGTATTTTCTTTTTCAATTGCGATGGGATGATATTTTAAATAAAAAAATAATTAATAACATCAAAGTATATTGTCTCCTGCTTAGACTGATAAATCCACGAGAAATAACTATATCCTCTATTCAAAGGGGAGAAATGAGTCTTGATATTCTGATGATTCAGAAAAATTTAACTCTTACAGAATTGATCAAAAGAGGAATTTTGATTATTGAACCAATTCGTCTATCTATAAAAAATGATGGGCAATTTATTATGTCTCAAACCATTGGTATTTCGTTGGTTCATCAAAGTAAACACAAAATTAATCAAAAATACCGAGAAAAAACTCATGTTGATAAGAATTCTGATGAAGTCATTACCAAATATAAAAAGATGACTGGAAATAGGGATAAAAATCATTATGATTTGTTTGTTCCTGAAAATCTTTTATCACCTAGACTTCGGAGAGAATTTCGAATTCTAATTTGTTTCAATTCTAGGAATAGAAATGATATGCATAAAAATTCAGCATTGGGGAATGGGAATAAGGTAAACATTCAGGTTTTGGATAAAAGCAAAGGATATCAAAAGAAACTTATTAAATTAAAGTTATTTCTGTGGCCCAATTATCGATTAGAAGATTTAGCTTGTATGAATCGTTATTGGTTTGATAGCAATAACGGCAGTCGTTTCGGTATGGTAAGGATACATATGTATCCGCGATTGAAAATTCATTACTAGTATATTTTTGCTATCTTTCCCATATCGTAGCGGGTCTATGACGACAAAGAGGTGCACACATTCATTGTCTTACATTCCGTTCTGATACATGATACTAATTCAATGACATATCAATTCGATCTCGAAATGAATCAATAAAATCTTCTGATTTTAGGACTAAGTTTTTATCTTTTTTGAGTACGGAAAACAACCATGCTTTTGTATACCTTTTCAAATCGAATTTTTAAATTTAAATCGGATTAATTTTAATTTGATTTAATAAAATTCGAAATTAGAACAAAATTAAGATTATTGTCTATACCAAACTAAAACAAGTGACATTATTATTACTGATCAATAAAGATATCTATCAATAAAAATATCTTAAAAAAAGAAGGGGGTTTCATTTTATGGTAAAAAATTCATTCATCTCAGTTATTTCACAAGAAGAAAAAGAAGAAAACAGGGGTTCTGTTGAATTTCAAATATTTAGTTTCACCAATAGGATACGAAGACTTACTTCACATTTACAATTACACAAAAAAGACTATTTATCTCAGAGAGGTCTACGTAAAATTCTGGGAAAACGCCAACGACTGCTATCTTATTTGTCAAAGAAAAATAGAATAGGTTATAAAGAATTAATTAATCGGTTGGATATTCGGGAATCAAAAACTCGTTAATTTGAAGAAGCATTTTGAATTATTTGATTTATTAGATCTTGAATTTGAATGAACTTTTTTTCGTTTTCAACAATTCATGAAAGAATGAATTAAGGAAAAACCTATGAATATACCAGCTCCAAGAAAAGACCTCATGGTAGTCAATATGGGTCCCCACCATCCATCAATGCATGGTGTTCTTCGACTTATCATTACTCTAGATGGTGAAGATGTTATTGACTGTGAACCAATATTGGGTTATTTACACCGAGGGATGGAAAAAATTGCGGAAAACCGAACAATTATACAATATTTACCTTATGTAACACGTTGGGATTATTTAGCTACTATGTTCACAGAAGCAATAACGGTAAATGGACCGGAACAGCTGGGAAATATTCAAGTACCTAAAAGAGCCAGCTATATCAGAATAATTATGTTGGAGTTGAGTCGTATAGCTTCTCATCTGTTATGGCTCGGCCCTTTTATGGCGGATATTGGTGCCCAGACTCCCTTTTTCTATATTTTCAGAGAAAGAGAATTAGTATATGATCTATTCGAAGCTGCCACCGGTATGAGAATGATGCATAATTATTTTCGGATCGGGGGGGTAGCGGCTGATCTCCCTCATGGCTGGATAGATAAATGTTTGGATTTCTGCGATTATTTTTTAATAAGGGTTGCTGAATATCAACAACTTATTACACGCAATCCTATTTTTTTAGAACGGGTCGAGGGGGTAGGCATTATTGGTCGAGAGGAAGTAATAAATTGGGGTTTATCGGGACCAATGCTGCGAGCGTCCGGAATACAATGGGATCTTCGTAAAGTTGATCAGTATGAGTGTTATGACGAATTTGATTGGGAAGTACAGTGGCAAAAAGAAGGGGATTCGTTGGCTCGTTATCTAGTCCGAATTGGTGAAATGGTGGAATCCATAAAAATTATTCAACAGGCTCTCGAAGGAATTCCGGGGGGGCCATATGAGAATTTAGAAACCCGATATTTTGATAGAGAAAGGAATCCAGAATGGAATGATTTTGAATATCGCTTTATTAGTAAAAAACCTTCTCCTACATTTGAATTGCCGAAACAAGAACTTTATGTGAGAGTCGAAGCTCCAAAAGGAGAGTTGGGGGTTTTTCTGATAGGGGATCGGAGTGGTTTTCCTTGGAGATGGAAAATTCGACCGCCGGGTTTTATCAATTTGCAAATTCTTCCTCAGTTAGTTAAAAGAATGAAATTGGCTGATATTATGACAATACTAGGTAGTATAGATATCATTATGGGAGAAGTTGATCGTTGAAATGATAATTGATACACCAGAAGTACAAGATATCGATTCTTTTTCTAGATTGGAATTTTTAAAAGGGGTCTATGGAATTATATGGTTACTTATTCCTATTTTGACTCTTGTATTGGGAATCACAATAGGCGTACTGGTAATTGTATGGTTAGAAAGAGAAATATCCGCGGGAATACAACAACGTATTGGACCTGAATACGCCGGTCCTTTGGGAGTTCTTCAAGCTCTAGCAGATGGGACAAAGCTTCTTTTCAAAGAAAATCTTTTTCCATCTAGAGGGGATACTCGTTTATTCAGTATCGGTCCATCCATAGCAGTGATATCAATTTTAGTAAGCTATTTAGTAGTTCCGTTTGGTTATCGCCTTGTTTTAGCGGATCTCAATATTGGTGTTTTTTTATGGATTGCTATTTCAAGTATTGCTCCCATTGGACTTCTTATGTCAGGATACGGGTCAAATAATAAATATTCCTTTTTAGGTGGTCTACGAGCTGCTGCTCAATCGATTAGTTATGAAATACCATTAACTTTATGTGTGTTATCAATATCTCTACGTGCGATTCGTTGATATATAGACATAAACTTTTCTCTATTCTTCCTTTCTAGGAAAGCGGTGGAATGAATTGAGTAAAGTTAGATATCTTCATTTTTTTTATTCATTATTCGTATTGAAGAATTAAATCAAATAGTTATATGAGTGAAAGAAAACAGCTTATATTATATATAATATATAAATTAGATAATTTAGAATATATAAATTCGCAGTAAAAATATTGAGTCTCATTTTCCATGTATAAGAAAGAGTTAAGCGGAAATAAACATAAACATAAGAAACCGTTTACCCCAAGATTGGTTAATTAGTCATCCTGACTTGAAGCGGGCTCAAAAGATCCACCGTATTGCGTTTTCACTATCATTTGTATGTATTAAGATACATGTATTATCATAACGGGGGGTTGAACAAAAACGAGTGGATGGTTAGAAACACCAAGATATGTAACGGATTTGTAATGGAAATGGAATTTTTGTAAATTATCCAAAAGGACATTTTTACATAATATACAAACAAAGAATACTAATTGGGGCTTAAAGTTGGTAGAAATTATTAGGCAGTACTCCCCAAGGCACGATTCCAATCCAGAGTATGCTCCTATCCACCGATTAAATACATAACTATTGGGAACGAAAAAATCCTTTATTTTGTAAGCCCCCCTTTTTTCAGAAATAGAAAGAAGAATAGGAATGAAAAAAAAAAAGAGAAAGAAACCCAATTCCAATAAAAAAATATCTTTTTTCTCCTTTTCCATATCCATATTCATATATAGAATATGTATCATAATTCATGAATTAATATGGAATTCTTTTTCATAAGTAAAAACGACGGGCTAGTTATATTTCTACAAGAAGTATTTTATTGAAAAATTAAGTTATTACTCAACAAAGAAGAATTGAAATTATTAAAGAAGGG